ATTTAATATTATTTTATATTTTTTTTTATATTTTTTAATAAAAAAAAACAAAATAAAAATAATAGTAAATAGTAGAATAAGAATAATAATAAATAATAGAAGAGCTTCCCCCTTGACAGTAATATATGTTGTATATGTAAATCCTAGATATGAAAAAGAGGCATAATTCATCCGGCAAAGGTAAAAGCAAAATAATAGGTGCACAACACAAATCAAAACAAATCAAACACAAATATAAATTGGAAAATAAAATAAAGTAAATAACAATGGTCAATGAGATAAAAATCATGAATAAAAAAATTCAGGTTCGAATTTCATATTCATAGATAATCTAATCTAGACGGTCATTTCTAAAAGTATAGGGTAAATGAAATACACTGACTCATGATTCTTATTCATCCACTTGTGAAAAAAGATTAGTTGGCTCGTTGAATTGAAAATTGACTCATTGAATGAGTAAAGGATTGAATTGGATTCGATTGGGTGGTACCAACTCAATCGAATGCTAACTCCCATTTACTTCTTATGGATTATGAAATTAACCGATCAACTTGCTATCGGATTTTTCGATTCAGTACTTCAAAAAAAAGAATTTCGACATATTTTTCTTATTATGATTTACGATTATGAGAAGCAATACCGCGACTTCTGATCCTGCGGTTTCCGCACTTGAAGAACAAAACCAAGGGTGTATCGCTCAAATTATTGGCCCAGTATTGGATGTCATTTTTCCACCGGGCAAGATGCCTAATATTTATAATGCTTTAGTAATTAAGGGTCGAGATACTGTCGGTCAGCAAATTAATGTAACTTGTGAGGTACAACAATTATTAGGAAATAATCGAGTGAGAGCTGTAGCTATGAGCGCTACAGATGGTCTGATGAGGGGAATGAAGGTGATTGACACGGGAGCTCCTCTAAGTGTTCCAGTCGGCGGAGCTACTCTCGGACGAATTTTCAACGTTCTTGGAGAACCTGTTGATAATTTTGGTCCTGTTGATACTCGCACAACATCTCCTATTCATAGAGCTGCACCCGCCTTCATACAGTTAGATACGAAATTATCAATCTTTGAAACAGGGATTAAAGTGGTGGATCTTTTAGCCCCCTATCGCCGTGGAGGAAAAATCGGACTATTTGGGGGAGCTGGAGTGGGTAAAACAGTACTCATCATGGAATTGATCAACAACATTGCCAAAGCTCACGGAGGCGTATCCGTATTTGGCGGAGTAGGGGAACGTACTCGTGAAGGAAATGATCTCTACATGGAAATGAAAGAATCTGGGGTGATTAATGAAAAAAATCTTGGAGAATCAAAAGTAGCTCTAGTCTATGGTCAAATGAATGAACCGCCAGGAGCTCGTATGAGAGTTGGCCTGACTGCCCTAACCATGGCGGAATATTTCCGGGATGTTAATGAGCAAGACGTACTTCTATTCATCGACAATATCTTTCGTTTCGTTCAAGCAGGGTCCGAAGTATCCGCCTTATTAGGTCGAATGCCTTCCGCAGTGGGTTATCAACCTACTCTTAGTACGGAAATGGGTTCTTTGCAAGAGAGAATTACTTCTACCAAAGAAGGATCTATAACATCGATCCAAGCAGTTTATGTACCTGCGGATGATTTGACCGACCCTGCTCCTGCCACGACATTTGCGCATTTAGATGCTACTACCGTATTATCAAGAGGATTAGCTGCCAAAGGTATTTATCCAGCAGTAGATCCCTTAGATTCAACGTCAACCATGTTACAACCTCGGATCGTTGGCGAGGAACATTATGAAACTGCTCAAAGAGTTAAGCAAACTTCACAACGTTACAAAGAACTTCAGGATATTATAGCTATCCTTGGGTTGGACGAATTATCCGAAGAAGATCGTTTAACTGTAGCAAGAGCACGAAAGATTGAGCGTTTCTTATCACAACCCTTCTTTGTGGCAGAAGTCTTTACTGGTTCTCCGGGGAAATATGTTGGTCTCGCAGAAACAATTCGGGGATTTCAACTCATCCTTTCCGGAGAATTAGATGGTCTTCCCGAGCAGGCCTTTTATTTGGTGGGTAACATCGATGAAGCTACCGCGAAAGCTATTAACTTAGAAGAGGAGAGCAAATTGAAGAAATGACCTTAAATCTTTGTGTACTGACTCCTAATCGAATTATTTGGGATTCCGAAGTGAAAGAAATTATTTTATCCACGAATAGTGGACAAATTGGCGTATTACCAAACCATGCTCCCATTGCCACGGCTGTAGATATAGGTCTTTTGAGAATACGTCTAAACGACCAATGGTTAACAGTGGCTCTTATGGGCGGTTTCGCTAGAATAAGTAATAATGAGATCACCATTTTAGGAAATGATGCGGAAATTAGTACTGACATTGATGTACAAGAAGCTCAACAAACTCTTGAAATAGCTGAAGATAACTTGAGTAAAGCTGAGGGTAAGAGACAAGCAATTGAGTCAAATCTAGCTCTCAAACGAGCTAGGACACGAGTAGAGGCTGTCAATGTGATTTCCTAGTAGTAGTCAATGCATTCAAGAAAAAAAAAAAGAGTTCCTTATTATACACTACATTTTGATTACACAAAATGAACACAATGAGGTCTAATCTGATTAATCTGATGATAGAACGAAAAAAAGAAGATGGGTAGAAAAACTTATTAGATACCGTGGAATCAGGTATCTAATAAGTTCTACCTACTATTGGATTTGAACCAATGACTCCCGCCGTATGAAAGCAATACTCTAACCACTGGGTTAAGTAGGTTATTTATCACCACAAAAAAGGTCTTCATCACTTCGAGGGATTATAGTAAAAATATGCTTTCTAAGCAATATCAATCGTTTACCAGTAAACGTAACGTAAATGGATCGGAGAGTTATCATATGCATATACCTTCTTGACAAGAAATTGTCTATATGTTAAAATAGTTATGACAAGGGCTATAGCTCAGTTAGGTAGAGCACCTCGTTTACACGTGCGCCAATGCTTTTCAAGGGAGCCCATTATGTAATGACCATAATTGATCTTTTTGATAAGTCGATGTCTTACTCCGTAGATTCGAGAGAACAAGAGAAAAATAGCCTGACAAATATTTGGTTCGATCCGATTCAGGTGCGAATTCCACTGTCAAATCAATCAAATGGAATATGCCATTGTAAGGTAAATGCCCAGTCCATTCAATGCCAGGCCTTCATGAGTATAAGGGTCTCAAAAGAACCTCTTTTCGTCCTATGAGCTTTGAGGTGTATGAAGTCTCATATTTAACTTTTGCAGCGGAGCGATAGAGACTCCATTTCACTTAGGTTGATCTAGGCCGAAGGCAGACCTAAATCAAGGTCACTCTTCTTTGAAACACTTTGGTATTGCTCCGAGATCAGGATACAAATAATGAATCAGAGCACATGGAACCGTCTCATTATCTTTTTATCTTCCTGTAAAGAAAAAATATGGTGGACTAACTGATCTTTACATCAGTTGATGAAAGAGCCCAATGCAACAAAATGCATGTTGAGTCTTTGAAACAGTTCGAATCATTTCGATAATAATAAGTTTTCTCTGTTTTACCGAGAAGGTCTACGGTTCGATTCCGTATAGCCCTAATACATTATACATTCCATTAATTCCATTTTTTTTTTTATGAAATTTGAGATATATACGAAAATTTAACATCCTTTTCAAATTTGAAATTTTCGATTTTAAATAAGATCTAAAGTATGAACAGAGAGGAAAAAATTAAAAGTAAAGAATATGTATCCCTATACGTATCAATTAATTTCATTTGTATTAGGTATGAATATCTATCCGATACATTATTCATGTGTCAGGAACCAGATTTGAACTGGTGACACGAGGATTTTCAGTCCTCTGCTCTACCAACTGAGCTATCCCGACCATTTCCTCTGCATCATCCTAGCGGAGTACTTGTATCTATGTCAATGAAAAGAACTAAAAAAAGTCTTAACAAATTGGACCTAGCCCCTCAATTTCTTAGATCTTCAAAACAAAAAAAAAAGAAGACTTTAAATGTTTAAATGTAAGGATAATGATATGGACTGTGAATGATTCAATAACGGAGATTCCTTGAATCTATACATATGTTCATTTGTACAGGTATCGTATCTATACAAATGAAATTGGATTGGAAGAAGAAATGAGGATTTCTATTCGGATCCGTTTGTGAAAGAACAGAATGACTGAAATGAGAAAGATATTTAATTTTGTTTGAACTGAACTACTGATTGATGAAAAAAAAGAGGATAAAATGAATAAGAGGAGGTAAAATGGGCTTTTTCTTGGGGATAGAGGGACTTGAACCCTCACGATTTTAAAAGTCGACGGATTTTCCTCTTACTATAAATTTCATTGTTGTCGGTATTGACATGTAAAATGGGACTCTCTCTTTATTCTCGTCCGATTAATTTTCAAAAGATCTATGAAACTCTTGAATGAATTTTTTGATCAAAAAATATTCGAATTCGATTCCCTTTTCAACTTCCAATTGTAATGGATTCAGAATAACTCTTCCATTTTTCATAGATTTTTTTGATCTTTAGAATGATAATTTAATCTCTATCATTCTAATTAATATAGAATCCAAATCAAATACAAATATCGAAATAGAGGGTTGTGATTAATCGTTTCCTATGTCAGTATGTATTAGGTATATAAGCTTATCCTTTACTGTCATTTCTATTATCTCGATAGAAATATTTTTTCTACTAACGTAACGTAGTCAATTTCATTCGTTAGAACAACTTCCATTGAGTCTCTGCACCTATCCCTTTTTACTCTCATTTTCCATTTTTTTTATAAAGATTTGGCTCAGGATTGCCCATTTTTAGTTCCAGGGTTTCTCTGAATTTGGAAGTTACCACTTAGCAGGTTTCCATACCAAGGCTCAATCCAATCAAGTCCGTAGCGTCTACCAATTTCGCCATATCCCCCTTTGCTTTGATACAAGGATCCAGTTGTAATTCCATCCACCTCTTTCATTGATCTTGGAACTGTTGAATTCATTAGGTAATGATTCCTATATCGAAAAAGTGTATGCTGCTATTTTATTTTTTTGGCCATCATTCTATTCTATCATTTCTATTTGTTTCAATCCGAAATGATTCTATCATTGATGTATCCGCAATTCAATATGGATACATATATACCACATATATCTATGCCTTTACTCCCCCTTAATTTTTACAGCACTATTAAAAATAGTGTAACGGTCGATATTTATTCTTTTTTAACAATTTTAACAATTCGTCCTCGTGTGTATAATGATAGAATACAAGTTTTTATCAGTTTTAGCCATGGATTTACATTTTTCGAATAGAAATCAATAGAATATGATTCTCTTTTGTTTTTAACTATTTATCTATTAGTTATCTAATATATCTAATAATATCTAATAATAGTTTTCTTTTCCATTTTATAATTTATATTTTTATTTTAGAATTTATAAAAAAAAAATAAGAATAATCACTAGGTAATAACTAAGATCCGAGAGTTTCCTATACACTATGGATCTTATATACGCCCGCTTAGCTCAGCGGTTAGAGCATCGCATTTGTAATGCGATGGTCATCGGTTCGATTCCGATAGCCGGCTCTTTTTCTTTGCATGATTGAAAATATCTACTCTCGCTTTCTCTAAATGTCAAGTTATTATGTCATGGTAACTTGCAGCTATAGATATGAATAAAAAGAATAAAAAAAGGTTAACTAGATCTCTACAGAAGAAATTAAAAAACGTAGACTTCGCTTGAACTTCCTATATATACAATATATATCTGTTTTGTAGTACTTCAATAGATTGAGTTTTTCTTTGCTGATCCTTTAGTTCAGTCTGAATTTATATAATTCTAATTTTTATAATTTTTATTTATATATTTAATATTTAAATTTTTTCAAATGAAAGTGAATCAAAAAGGGAGCCTTTATTTATATGTCTCGTTACCGAGGACCTCGTTTCAAAAAAATACGCCGTCTGGGGTCTTTACCGGGTCTAACTAGTAAAAGACCCAGATCCGGAAGTGATCTTCAAACTCAATTGCGCTCTGGAAAAAGATCACAATATCGTATTCGTTTAGAAGAGAAACAGAAATTGCGTTTTCATTATGGTCTGGCAGAGCGACAATTACTTAAATATGTGCATATTGCTGGAAAAGCCAAAGGGTCAACAGGTCAGGTTTTACTACAACTACTCGAGATGCGTTTGGATAACATCCTTTTTCGATTAGGTATGGCTTCTACCATTCCTGGAGCCAGACAATTAGTTAACCATAGACACATTCTAGTTAATGGTCGTATAGTGGATATACCAAGTTATCGTTGCAAACCCCGAGATATTATTACTACGAAGGATAAAGAAAGATCAAAAGCTCTGATTCAAAATTATCTTGTTTCATCCCCGCGCGGGGAATTGCCAAACCATTTGACTATTGATTCCTTACAATATAAAGGATTTGTAAATCAAATAATAGATAATAAATCAATCGGTTTGAAAATAAATGAGTTGTTGGTCGTAGAATATTATTCCTGTCAGACTTGATTCTAACGAAAATAAAAAGGAAAGGTTCATACAATTTTTACTCCTTTCGCTGAAGTAAATAGAGTACCTTGTCTCATTCACATATCAAAAATGGATTAACAATAGGATTCTTTTTCTCCTTTTCAATATCAATACGATATTTCTATTTGTATTTTACGTATCACAGGCTCTAATTAGGGATAGAGAATCTCTATCAAATAAGGACTGTTAGAATGATGATATCAATTCTTATTTGATTTGACACATAAGGTAACGTTGATAAATGAAAAGAAAAGGAGAGAGAGGGATTCGAACCCTCGGTAAACAAAAGTCCACATAGCAGTTCCAATGCTACGCCTTGAGCCACTCAGCCATCTCTCCTACAGAATCTTATTCTGGATCAAAAATCGAATGAATAGCGAGTTATTCATCTTAATTGTAGTACAGGTATGAACGCTTGGTGGTTCCATAGGAGGAAAAGTTTTTTTTTTCATAGAATGATTATTCAATTCTTTTTCCTTTTCATAAACAAATCTTCTCGAGTTATCAAAATAAATCCATAGGAAACTTGGTTATTCAACTTAGATTAAATAGTATAGGAATGAAATATAATCTGATTCAACTATTGAATTTCATCTTTGTCAAAAAAGGGGGTACAATTTGTGACCCACATTTTTCCAATTAGTCTGTTTTTATGTTATTTTGTACTGTACAATTCCTTTTTTGTGGGATCGTTTTACCCGAAGGGAAATGAGAATAATTATAGAATTAATTGCTAATTATGCCTAGATCTCGAGTAAATGGAAATTTTATTGATAAGACCTTCTCAATTGTAGCCAATATCTTATTACGAATAATTCCGACAACTTCAGGAGAAAAAAAGGCATTTACCTATTACAGAGATGGTGCGATTTGATTCTTTATTTTGTTTTTTTACCCCTCAGTTTTACGAGAAAAAGAACGTAGTTAG